GAAGTGTAATAATAAGGAATTATGTCTAACAAGCATTCAACAAATAGCAACATATCTAAAAGCAAGTAAATACACCATAACTAAATGTAAACCAAAGTGCATCAGTGTTAAGATGATTCCCCTAATACCTCAAACCGTCTCATTCAGGTATTCTTGAAGGCTAGGAACGACCGTGACCCATGTGATGCTCATGTCAACCAATAGTATTTACCCGCCGCACTTGAAGGGTCGAGTGAAGAAGCCCCAAAAAAAAAATACCAGAGGTGCCGGAACCTCTAAGATGCCGCGATCACGGACGAAAATGATGAAACACATCAACCAAATGGCTCTGTGAAGAGCAAGATCGAAGGAGTTATTCAAGTTATGGCCCTGACCGAGGAACCAGAGGCGCAAAAGAGCAAGTTGGGCTAGGGTGTAGGGGGAAAGAATGGGCCTGACGCTAGTAGCATAGGATCTTCCACACGTCGAGTTGCTGATTTCACGTGAGAAGCCAAATTAATAGATAACCTAATCCCTGACGCTGGCACCCAAGAAATTATTGGATAATAAGCGCATTCTCCATTAAAGCCAAGTAACAAGGCACACCCGTATCATTCCTGCTAGAAGGATACAGATTATCAGAATCATGGGTTTAGTCCTTCAATGGGACAGAAGATAATCATTATAACCCATAACATAATAATTCCACAAGTTCATTGCACAGACCTCGTTTAATACGAAAAAAGAACTAACTTAATCCCCATTCCATTACTCAGTTAATCCTTGAAAGTATTACTCTATTAATCCTTGAAACACAGCAGTTCCCAAGAGTATCTCATCCAATTATTCTAGACCAGTCGTAGTACATACACTGAAACGCACCCTCTGACATTTAATATAATGTATTTCATACATAAATGAATGCATATTATACATGGGGGGGTAGGGGGGGGAGGGTAGAGGGTATTTTTGTGACTGTTCCTGTGGTTGAATTAGCAACGGCGGCTTTTCAGGCCGTAGGTCTTGGAGAAAAGCCAAGCAGGAACTGCTATGACTTATCTTGTGTTATTGCTGGGGGTGTGTTTTGTTTTGGGGGGATTAGCTGTTGCATCTAACCCTTCGCCTTATTATGGGGTGGTTGGCTTGGTGTTGGCTTCTGTTGTAGGGTGTGGGTGGTTATTAAGTTTGGGGGTTTCTTTTGTGTCGTTGGTTTTATTTATGGTGTACTTGGGGGGAATGTTGGTGGTTTTTGTGTACTCTGTGGCTTTAGCAGCGGATCCGTTTCCTGAGGGTTGGGGAGAGTGACCTGTTGTGGTGTATAGTGTGGGTCTTGCTTTGGTACTTGCTGTTGGGTTAGGGGTTGGAGGGTTTGAGGGGTGAAAGTTTGGAGTGGATACTGTTGATAATGGAGGAGTGGTGTCTGTTCGTTTAGATTTCAGTGGGGTAGCTTTGTTTTATTCGTGTGGGGTGGGAATGTTTTTAGTGGCAGGGTGGGGGTTGTTGTTAACGTTATTTGTTGTGTTGGAGCTTGTACGAGGATTGTCTCGTGGGGCGATTCGTGCTGTTTAGGGTTGAGGGTTGTCAGAGAATAGTTTAATTTAAAATGCCAGCTTTGGGAGTTGGGGATGGAGGTTTGAGTCCTCTTTCTCTGAAGGTTAGGGTCAACTCTAAGAAGGGGTATAGCCTTCATTCTTTGGCTTACAAGACCAATGTTTTTATAAACTATTAGAGTATTTTTAGTGATTGAGTATTTTGTTTTCTAGGGCTCCGGCAAGGGGAAAGAGAATTAGGAGGGTGGTGAAGTAGGTGAAGGAGGCTAATTGACCGATGATAATGAAGGGATGTTCTACTGGTTGGCTGCCAACTCACGTTAGGATAATGAGGTTGGCTACTAGGGTTCAGAATAGGAGTTGGGAGAGTGGACGGAAGGCTATTGTGCGCTGTTTAGATTTGTGGAGGAGGGGTATTAGGAATAGGATTAGTACGGATGCTGCTAGGGCTAGGACTCCTCCTAGTTTGTTGGGGATTGAGCGTAGGATGGCGTAGGCAAATAGGAAGTATCATTCTGGTTTAATGTGTGGGGGTGTGACTAGGGGGTTTGCTGGGGTGAAGTTTTCTGGGTCTCCTAATAGGTTGGGTGAGAATAGGGTTAAGGTTGTTAGTGGAAGGAGTAGGAGTATAAATCCTAGAATATCTTTTGTGGAGTAGTAGGGGTGGAATGGGATTTTGTCGGAGTTGGCTACGATACCTAGTGGATTGTTTGAGCCTGATTCGTGGAGGAAGGTGAGGTGGATGAGGGTGAGGCCTGTGATTATGAAGGGGAGAAGGAAGTGTAGTGCGAAGAATCGAGTTAGAGTGGGGTTGTCTACTGAGAAGCCGCCTCAAGCTCATTCTACGAGAGTTTGGCCAATGTAAGGGATAGCTGAGAATAGGTTAGTAATGACTGTGGCTCCTCAAAAGGATATCTGGCCTCATGGTAGGACGTAGCCTACGAAGGCGGTTGCTATGAGGGTAAGTAGGAGGATGATGCCTGTGTTTCAGGTTTCTTTGTATAGGTAGGAGCCGTAGTAGAGTCCGCGGCCGATATGCAGGTAGATACAGATAAAGAAGAATGAGGCTCCGTTTGCATGTAAGTTGCGGATTAGTCAGCCGTATTGTACGTTTCGGCATATGTGGGCGACGGATGAGAAGGCTAGGGTTGTGTCTGCAGTATAGTGGGCAGCTAGTAGGAGGCCAGTTAGGATTTGTGTGGCTAAGCAGATGCCTAGGAGAGATCCAAAGTTTCATCAGGCGGAAATGTTTGATGGGGTGGGCAGGTCGATTAGGGAGTTGTTGATTGTTTTTAGGAGAGGGTGGGATTTTCGGAGGTTGGGGGCCATTAGGTTTTAAGTTTGCGTTGATAGAATGAGGAGGATGGATAGGGCGAAGGATCCTAGGTAGGTTTTAATTAGTCCGGTGTGGAGGGTGGTTGTGGCTTTGGTTGCTATGACTTGTAGGTTGGCGAGTCCTTCGGGGCCTATTTTTTTGTATCAGAAGAGGTCGATTAGGTGTGAGGCAATTTTTTGTCCGTTGTTTAGAAGGTTAGTAGTGCTAGGGCGATGTATTAGGGGGTTGAAGTATCCTAGGGAGGAGGAGAAGTTTGAGTAAGTGCCTTGTTTGGGGTGTGTTAGGGCATGTGTTATTGTTGAGAGTTCCAGGGCTAGGACGATGCCTAGTATTGTGGCGATGATGGCTGCGGTTTTTGTGGGGGTGGGTATGGTTATGGGGAGGGTTTTTGTTGGGGTAATGTATGATGTGATGAGTAGGCCGACGAGAATGCTGCCTAAGGCGAGGCGGGTGAGGGGGTTGGTGATTATGGGGTTATTTTCGTTTATTGGTAGGTTTGTTGACGTGCGGGGGAATCCTGTTTGGACTAATAATGTTATTCGTAGGCTATAGGTTGCAGTGAATGACGTGGCTAGGAGTGTTAGGAGAAGTGCTCAGGTGTTTAGGTGGGAGGTGTTTAGGCTTTCGATAATGAGGTCTTTTGAGTAAAATCCGGCTAAGAATGGAGTTCCTATGAGGGCTAGGTTGCCGATGGTTAGGCAGGAGGTGGTTGTTGGGAGTATTTTTTGTAGCCCTCCTATTTTGCGGATGTCTTGCTCTCCGTTGAGGCTATGGATGATAGCTCCTGAGCAGAGGAATAGTATGGCTTTGAAGAAGGCGTGTGTTGAAATGTGGAGGAAGGCTAGCTGTGGGAGGTTTAGGCCAATGGTGACTATTATTAGTCCTAGTTGGCTGGATGTGGAAAAGGCAATGATTTTCTTAATGTCGTTTTGTGTGAGAGCACATGTAGCAGCAAATAGTGTGGATAAAGCTCCTAGGCATAAGCATAGGGTGAGGGCGGTTGGGTTGTTGGTGAATATGGGGTGGGTACGGATGAGTAGGAAAATTCCAGCTACTACTATGGTGCTGGAGTGGAGTAGAGCGGAAACTGGGGTTGGACCTTCTATGGCGGCGGGTAGTCATGGGTGAAGGCCGAATTGGGCTGATTTGCCTGTGGCGGCGAGGATGAGGCCTAGTAGGGGGAGTGTTGGGGTTTGGGTTGGGGTGACAGCTTGTTGTATTTCTCAGGTGTTTGTTGTTGAGGCAAGTCATGCTATGCTTAGGATGAGGCCGATGTCTCCGATTCGGTTGTAGAGTACGGCTTGGAGTGCGGCTGTGTTGGCTTCTGCCCGGCCTTGTCACCAGCCAATTAGTAAAAAGGATATTATTCCTACTCCCTCTCAGCCGATAAATAGTAAGAATATGTTGTTGGCGATGGTTAGGGTTAGTATGGCGATTAGAAATATTAGGAGGTAGTGGAAGAATTTTGTGATGTGTGGTTCTGAGGCTATGTACCATGTTGTGAATTGAAGGATGGATCATGTTACGAATAGGGCAATCGGGAAGAATATTAGGGAGTATTGGTCTATTTTGAAGCTGAGTGGGATTTTGAAGTTTGTGGTGAGTTTTCATTCTCAATAGGAAGTGATGCTTTCTGCGCCCGAGTATATGAAAAGGGTTGTGGGTACTAGGCTGATTAAGAAGGCAGTTTTGACAGTGCGTGTGATGGTGGTTGGAGAGTTTGAGGGTGTTTTTGACAGGAGAGGTAGTAGGGTGGGGGTGAGGATGATAGTTAGTGTGAGGAGTATGGAGGTGTTGAGGAGTAGTGTTGTCTCCATTACTTTTACTTGGATTTGCACCAAGATGGGTGGTTCCTAAGACCAGTGGATTGCTGTTATCCTTTAAAAGTTAAGGGGTTAAGGGGGCTGAGGTTTTAGACTCAGATGCAGGAGTTAGCAGCTCTTGTTGGTTGAACCTCCCCTCGGCAGGTAAGAAGGGTTTAACTTCTATTTTTAGAATCACAGTCTAATGTCTTGGTTAAACTATACTTGCTATGAGGAAATTCCTGAGATGAGGTTTGGTTTTAGAATGAGAAGTAGCATGGGGATGATGTGGAGGGTTATTAGAAGGTGTTCTCGTGTGTTTGAGTTTTGGATGGATGTGATGTGGGTTGGAAGGATTCCTCGTTGGGTTGCTAGTAGTATAAATAGGGTGTATGCGGCGGTTAATAGGGTTGCGGTGCCGGTTAGGATGATTGTTAGGGAAGATCAGTTGAATAGGGCGATTATAATGGTTAGTTCTGCCATTAGGTTTGTTGTGGGCGGGAGGGCTATGTTTGAGAGATTAGCTAGCAGTCATCATGTAGCTATGAGGGGTAAGAGGGGTTGGAGGCCTCGTGTTAGGAGGAGGATTCGGCTGTGTGTTCGTTCATAGTTTGTGTTGGCTAAGCAGAATAGTATTGAGGAGGTAAGTCCGTGAGCGATCATGAGGATTATTGCGCCTGAGAATGCTCAGTGGGTTTGGATTATGCTTGCGGCGATGACTAGGCCTATGTGGCTTACGGAGGAGTAGGCAATGAGTGATTTTAGATCTGTTTGACGAAGGCAGATTGAGCTTGTTATTAGTGCTCCTCATAGGGCTAGGGTGAGAAATGGGTAGTGTAGGTGGTTAGAGAGGGGGCCTGTTAGGAGAGTGACTCGTATGATGCCGTAACCTCCTAGTTTTAGAAGGAGAGCGGCGAGTAGTATGGAGCCTGCAATTGGAGCCTCTACGTGGGCTTTGGGTAGTCAAAGGTGTAGGCCATATAGGGGTGCTTTTACTATGAATGCTGTTAGTAGGGCTAGGTTTGATAGAAGGTTGGTTCAGGAGTTGTTGGGCGTGGGAGGGGTTAATTCTAGTATTGTTAGGTGTAGTGTACCGATTTGTGTGTGGAGGTGGAGGATTGCAATGAGTAAAGGCAGGGAGCTGATGAGTGTGTAGAATAAGAGGTAGATGCCGGCGCTTAGGCGTTCTGGTTGGTTGCCTCATCGTGTGATTAGGATTAGTGTGGGGATTAGGGTTGCCTCGAATGAGATGTAGAATAGTGTCAGTTCTGTGGCTGAGAAGGCTAGGATGAGGAGGGGTTGGATGGTGATTAGGGTTGAGATAAAGATTCGTTTTCGTGTTAGTGGTTCGTGTTGGAGGTGGTTTTGGCTTGCTATGATTATGAGGGGTAGAAGTCAGCAGCATAGTACTAGTAGGGGGGATGATGTTTGGTCGATGCCAGTTCATTGTGTTAAGTTTTTATGGGGATAGTATGATGGTAATAGTCATTGTAGGCTGATTGTAGCGATTAGGATACTGTGTGTAGTGGTGTTAGTCCATAAAAGTTTTGGGGGGGATAGGAGGGCAGTGGGAAGGAGCATGATTGTTGGGATGATGATTTTTAACATTGTAGGAGGTTTAAGTTGTGTAGGTGGTCGGAGCCATGGGTTCGGGTTGAGGCTACTAGTATGGCTAGGCCTGCACCTGCTTCACAGGCAGAGAATGTGAGTATGAGTACTGGTATGAGGGCGAAGGATGCGGCTTGGTTTTCGACGGGTCAGATTGATAGAGCGATGTATATGGAGAGTATCATGCTTTCTAGACAAAGTAGGGCGGAGATTAGGTGGGTTCGGTGGAAGGCTAATCCTAGGCTACTTAGGGTAAAGGCTGAGTAGAAGCTTAGGTGTGAGGGAGACATAGAGAAAGTCATAGGGTCGGGCTATGGTCTGTTGAGTCGAAATCAACTGTCTTGATTAGACTAACTTTCTGTGGTTATTCTGCTCATTCTAAGCCTCCTTGCATTCATTCGTAGATGAGGCCAAGTGTGAGTAGGAGGATGATGGCAGAGGCTCAGGTTAAGGTGGTGGTGGGGGATTGGAGTTGAATGGCTCAGGGGAGTGGGAGTAGGAGGGCGATTTCTAGGTCAAATAGGAGGAATAAGATTGCTACTGAGGAAGAATCGGATTGAGAATGGGAGTCGAGCTGATCCGAGAGGGTCGAAACCGCATTCGTATGGGGATAGTTTTTCTGAGTCTGGGTTGGTTTGGGCTAGTCAGAAGTTTAGTGTGGTTAGGGCAACGCTAAGGGCGAGGGATAGGATGAGTATGAACGTGATTATGTTGATTGCTCTTCTCTGGGGTTGTACCAGATTTTAGAGATTGGAAGTCAATTGTAATAGATATACTAGAAGAGCAGGCTCCTCATCAGTAGATGGTTATATAGAGGAATAATCAGATGATGTCTACGAAGTGTCAGTATCAAGCAGCTGCTTCGAATCCGAAGTGGTGATTGGGTGTGAAGTGGAATTTGATTAGGCGGAGAAGGCAGATAGATAGGAAGGAGGAGCCGATGATTACGTGGAGGCCGTGGAATCCTGTGGCGACGAAAAAGGTTGAGCCGTATACGCCGTCGGCGATTGAGAATGGTGCTTCATAGTACTCTATTGCTTGGAGTGCTGTGAAATAGAATCCTAGTAGGATTGTTAGGGTTAGTGCGTGGATTGCTTGCTTTCGATTGCCTTCTGTGATGCTGTGGTGTGCTCATGTTACGGTGACGCCTGAGGCTAGGAGGATGGCTGTGTTTAGTAGGGGCACTTCTAGGGGGTTTAGTGGTTTGATTCCTGTTGGGGGTCATTGTCCACCTAGTTCTGGGGTGGGGGCTAGGCTAGAGTGGAAGAATGCTCAGAAGAAGCCTAGGAAGAAGAATGCTTCGGATGTGATGAATAGGATTATTCCATATCGTAGGCCTTTTTGGACTGTGGGAGTGTGGTGTCCTTGAAATGTACTTTCTCGTACAATGTCTCGCCATCATTGTAGTATGACTAGGGTTATGGAGAGTAGGCCGAGGCTTAAGAGCTGTGAGGAGTTGTGGTGGAATCATATGATTAGTCCGGAGGTGGTGAGTAGGGCAGCGGCTGCACCGAAGATGGGTCAGGGGCTTGGGTCTACTATGTGATAGGAGTGTGCTTGGTGGGCCATTAAATGTTTTCTTGTAAGTATAGGCTTAGCAGGAGGACGAAGACATAAGCTTGAATTATGGCTACTGCTAGTTCTAGGATTGTTAGTAGAAGTAGGATTGATGTGGTTAAGATGGATACGGTTGGTATGATTGGGAGTAGAGTGGTAATGGCTGTGGAAATAAGTTGAATGAGTAAGTGGCCTGCTGTGAGGTTTGCTGTTAGGCGAACCCCTAGGGCTAAAGGGCGAATGAGCAGGCTAGTGGTTTCGATTATGATGAGGGCGGGGATTAGTGGGGTGGGGGTTCCTTCTGGTAGTAGATGGCCTAGGGAGATTGAGGGTTGGTTTCGTAGGCCAGTGAGGAGGGTGGCTAATCAGAGCGGAAAGGCTAGGGCTATGTTTATTGATAGTTGTGTGGTTGGGGTGAATGTATATGGTAGTAGGCCGAGCAGGTTGACTGTAAGTAGGAGTATTATTAGTGATGTTAAGATTAGGGCTCATTTGTGTCCTTTTTTGTTTAATGGAGTTATTAGTTGTTTTGTGATTGAGTGGACGGATCATAGTTGGAGAGTGGAGAGGCGGTTAGTGATTCATCGGGTGTTAGGAGTGGGGAATAGTAGGGCTGGGAAGAGTATTGATAGTAGGATTAGTGGGATTCCTAGAAGGCATGGGCTGGCAAATTGGTCGAAGAAGCTTAGGTTCATGGTCAGGGTCATGGGGTAGTTTTGGTGGTTGTGGGGGTCTTGGTAGGGTGGTTGGTGGAGATAAAGGTCATGAGTTTAGGTTGGATGATTAATGAGAAGGTTAGTCAGGATATTAGTATAATGAGGAATCATGGGTTTGGGTTGAGCTGTGGCATGTCATTAAGGAGGGATGGTTGCCCTCTTTCTCTAGCTTAAAAGGCTAGTGCTGTGGCATAGCTTCTTAATGATTAGGATGATAGTAGTGTGGATCAGTTCTCGAAGTGGGGAAGTGGGGTGGATTCTACTACGATTGGTATGTAGCTGTGGTTGGCTCCGCAGATTTCTGAGCATTGGCCATAGAAGATTCCTGGTCGGGTGGTGATGAATGATGTTTGGTTTAGTCGTCCTGGGATTGCATCAGTTTTTACTCCTAGGGTGGGGACGGCTCAGGAGTGGAGGACGTCGTCTGCGGTGACGATAATGCGGATGGAGGATTCTATGGGAATGACGACGCGGTGGTCTACTTCCAGTAGTCGGAAGTGTCCTAGGGGGAGGTCTGTTGTTGGGATTATGTAGGAGTCGAATGTCAGATCTTTGAAGTCTGTGTATTCGTAGGTTCAGTATCATTGGTGTCCGATGGCTTTGAGGGTCAGGTCTGGTTCGTCGATTTCGTCTATTATGTATAGGATTTGTAGGGATGGTAGGGCAAGTAGAATGAGGACAATAGCTGGTAGGATGGTTCAGATTAGTTCTACTTCTTGTGCGTCGACGGTGTTTGAGGATAGTTTTTCTATAAGTATGAGGGTTAGGAGGTAGAGGACTAGGCTGCAGATTGCTAGTGCTACTATTAGGGCATGGTCGTGGAATTCAACGAGTTCTTCTATAATGGGGGATGAGGCGTCTTGGAATCCGAATTGTGAGTGGTTAGCCATAATGGGGTGTACGGGGTTTTCACCTGTGATTTAGTCTTGACAAGGCTATGTAATTGGTTTACTAACACCTCATAAAGAAGAAAGAAGCATGAGTGGTTTGACATGCGGCTGGCTTGAAACCAGCATGTGAGGGTTCGATTCCTTCCTTTCTTGTACTTGGACGAATGCTGGTTCTTCGAAAGTGTGGTAGGGGGGAGGGCAGCCGTGGATTCATTCGATGTTGGTGGCAGTTAGTTCGGGTTGTAGGACTTTTCGTTTTGATGTAAAGGCTTCTCAGATGATAAATATGAGTATGATTACTGCAGTTATTGAGATTAATGAGCCGATAGATGATATGGTGTTTCATATGGTATAGGCGTCTGGGTAGTCGGAATATCGTCGTGGCATGCCAGCTAGGCCTAAGAAGTGTTGTGGGAAGAAGGTTAGGTTTACACCTGTGAATATGACTCCAAAGTGGGCTTTGGCTCATGTGGTGTGCAAGGTGTATCCTGTGAATAGTGGGAATCAGTGGGTGAATCCTGCTAGGATGGCAAAGACAGCTCCTATTGAGAGGACATAGTGGAAGTGGGCAACTACATAGTATGTGTCGTGTAGGGCAATGTCCAGTGAGGAGTTTGCTAGGACGATGCCCGTTAACCCTCCGATGGTGAAGAGGAAGATAAAGCCTAGGGCTCATAGTATTGGAGGGTCTCATTTGATGGTTCCTCCATGCAGGGTAGCTAGTCAGCTGAAGACTTTGATGCCAGTTGGGATGGCGATAATTATGGTGGCGGATGTGAAGTACGCTCGGGTGTCTACGTCTATACCGACTGTGAATATGTGGTGAGCTCATACGATAAAGCCGAGGAATCCGATGGACAGTATTGCTCATACTATGCCTATGTAGCCAAAGGGTTCCTTTTTGCCTGCATAGTATGCTACTACGTGAGAGATGATTCCGAAGCCTGGTAGAATTAGGATGTAGACTTCTGGGTGACCAAAGAATCAGAAGAGGTGCTGGTATAGGATTGGGTCTCCCCCTCCAGCTGGATCGAAGAAGGTGGTGTTTAGGTTTCGGTCTGTTAGTAGCATGGTGATGCCGGCAGCAAGTACGGGAAGTGAGAGTAGTAGGAGGACAGCTGTGATAAGGACGGATCATACGAACAGGGGGGTTTGGTATTGTGATAGGGCTGGGGGTTTTATGTTAGTGGCGGTGGTGATGAAGTTGATTGCTCCTAGGATGGAGGAGATTCCTGCTAGGTGGAGTGAAAAAATGGCTAGGTCTACTGATGCGCCGGCATGGGCTAGGTTGCCTGCTAATGGTGGGTATACGGTTCATCCTGTGCCGGCTCCTGCTTCTACTGTGGAGGAGGCTAGTAGGAGTAGGAAGGAGGGAGGTAGTAGTCAAAAGCTTATGTTATTTATGCGGGGAAATGCTATGTCGGGGGCGCCGATTATAAGTGGGACTAGTCAGTTTCCAAATCCTCCGATTATGATGGGTATTACTATGAAGAAGATTATTACGAAGGCATGGGCGGTAACAATTACATTGTAGATCTGGTCGTCTCCTAGGAGGGTTCCGGGTTGACCGAGTTCTGCGCGGATGAGCAGGCTGAGGGCGGTTCCGGCTATGCCTGCTCATGCGCCGAAGATTAGGTAAAGGGTGCCGATATCTTTGTGGTTGGTTGAGAATAATCATCGGTTGATGAAGGTCACAGGTAAGGTAAGATGGCCGAATGTTAAGGCGTTAGGCTGTAGTCCTTTTCACAGAGGTTTGATTCCTCTTCTTATCGGTTCTGTAGTGAAATTCATGTTGAGTTGCAAGCTCATTGATGTGTGCTAAGAGTACACCAGGACCTGATAGACGGAAGCCTGTTGGTTGGGGCGCTTAGCTGTTAACTAGGATGTTGTGGGATCGAAGCCCACCTGTCTAGATAAGGAGGAGTGGGTAAGGCTCTGGCTTAATTAAAGCATCTGGGTTGCATTCAGGAGATGCAGGTTAGTATCCTGCGAGTCTTAGCAGAAACTAAGAGGGTCTAACTCTTGTTTAAGGCTTTGAAGGCCTTCGGTTTGGGCTATCCTAAGTTTCTAGGTGGTTGTTAGAATTATGGGGGAAAGGGGTAGGAGTAGGGTTGATAGGGAAGTAAAAATGGCGATTTGGGGGGTTGTTGGTTTGTGGATGTGCCATTGTTTTATGTGGTTTATGGGGTTTGGTGGGAGGGTGATTGTTGAGTGGTATGCGAGGCGGAGGTAAAAGAATAGTCCTAGTAGTGAAAGTATAGTGATGATTGTAGCTATTACGGTTATTTCTTGTTTAGTGAGTTCTTGGATGATGAGTCATTTGGGTAGAAAGCCTGTTAGTGGTGGGAGTCCTGCTAGGGATAGAAGAGTTAGTATTAGGGTTGCGTTTAGTATTGGGGTTTTTGCTCATGAGGTTATTATAGTGGATAGCTTTAGGGTTTTAGTTGTATTGAGAGTGAGAAATGTTGTGATGGTTATTAGGGAGTATAGGTAGAAGGTTAGTAGGGTGAGTTTAGGGCTGTAGATGATGATGATGGCTATTCAGCCTAGATGGGAGATAGATGAGAAGGCTAAGATTTTTCGGATTTGTGTCTGGTTTAGTCCTATTCAGCCTCCTAGGGCTGCTGAGGCGATAGCTATGGAGGTTAGTAGTAGGGGATTAAGTGTGTGGGATGTTATGAAGAGGATGGTGATTGGGGGGAATTTCATTATTGTTGCTAGTAGAAGGGCAGTGGCTATGGGGGAACCTTGAAGTACTTCTGGGAATCAGAAGTGGAATGGGACCAGTCCTAGTTTTATTGCAATTGCAGCTGTTAATAGGAGGCAGGATGTTGGGTGCGTTAGTTGGGTGATGTCTCATTGTCCTGTGAATCAGGCATTAGTTATGCTTGAGAAGAGTATGAGTGTGGAGGCAGTGGCTTGTACTAGGAAATATTTGATTGTTGCTTCGATGGCTCGGGGGTGGTGGGATTTTGAGATGAGGGGGATAATAGCGAGGGTGTTGATTTCTAGTCCGGTTCAGGCCATTATTCAGTGGTTGCTTGAGATTGTGATGGTTGTTCCTAGAAGGAGGCTTAGGTAGGAGATTAATTTTGTGTGTGGGTTCATTAGTAGGGGAAGGGGTTAAACCATCATTTTCGGGGTATGGGCCCGATAGCTTTGTTAGCTGACTCTACTAGAAAATAATATAGAGGGAGTATGGAGAGTTTTGATCTCTTCTGCGTAGGTTCGATCCCTACTTTTCTAATTGTGCCTCAGGAAATGAGAGGGTTGGTATACCTCTATGTTCACTTTATCATAGTGACCCTTTATGTTCAGGCACATTTCCTTGAGCAAGGGGGTAGGCCTGCGCAGCAGATTGGCATGCTGATGTGTCAAAGGCAGAGCGCTAGTGTTAGTGGGAGAAAATTTTTTCAAAGGAGGTGTATGAGTTGGTCGTAGCGGAAGCGGGGGTAAGAAGCACGGATTCATAGGAAGCCGGAGGAGAGGAGTAGGACTTTTGTGGCTAGGATTATCGGGAATAATTCTGGGGAGGGGTTGAGTGAGCTTGGGTTGAGGAATAGGATGGCAGTTAGGGTGTTTATTAGCATGATGTTTGCATATTCGGCTAAGAAGAACAGGGCGAATGGGCCTGCGGCATATTCGACGTTGAATCCTGATACTAGTTCTGATTCTCCTTCTGTCAGGTCGAATGGAGCACGGTTAGTTTCAGCAAGTGTGGAGATGTACCATATTATTGCAAGGGGTCAAGAGGAGAAGATGAGGTATAGTGGTTCTTGGGCTGTGGTAAGTGTGGTTAGGGTGTAGTTTCCGCTTAGTATAATGACAGATAGGAGAATGATGGCTAGTGTTACTTCATAGGAGATCGTCTGTGCTACTGCTCGCAAAGCACCGATTAGAGCGTATTTTGAGTTTGAGGCCCATCCTGATCATAGGATTGAGTAAACTGCTAGGCTTGATATGGCTAGGAGGAAGAGAAGGCCTAGGTTTAGGTCGGCGAGGGAGAAGGGGAGTGGGAGGGGTGTTCAGATTGTGATCGCTAGGAGAAGGGCTAGTATAGGGGTTGTAGTGAAGAGAAGTGGGGAGGAAGTAGATGGACGAATGGGTTCCTTGATGAATAGTTTTACTCCGTCTGCTACTGGTTGTAGAAGGCCGAATGGGCCTACAATGTTTGGGCCTTTTCGGGCTTGTATGTAGCTTAGGATTTTTCGTTCTACTAGTGTGAGGTAAGCGACTGCGATTAGGATTGGGATGGCATAGGACAGGGATATGGCTAAATGAGTTGAGATAGGATGTCAAATCATGGTGGGGCTAGGGAGAGGATTTGAACCTCTGGGTAAAGGGCTTAAGCCTTTTGCATTTACCGAGCTCTGCCACGCTAGCGGTCCTTTTCTAGGATGGTTGGAGTGTGGGGGTCCTGTTTGGTAGTTTAGTTGGGTTCACTACTTGGGGGGAGGCGTGCTTGTGGTATGGGCCTCACTTTTCCGGTCCTTTCGTACTAGGGAAAGTCTGGCATAGATAGAAACCGACCTGGATTGCTCCGGTCTGAACTCAGATCACGTAGGACTGTTAATCGTTGAACAAACGAACCCTTAATAGCGGCTGCACCATTAGGATGTCCTGATCCAACATCGAGGTTGTAAACCCCCTCGTCGATATGGGCTCTTGGAGGAGATTGCGCTGTTATCCCTGGGGTAGCTTGGTCCATTGGTCAATTATATTGGGTCTGGTTGCTGTTAGTACGTCGAGGGGTTGCTCTTGGTCAAGAGGTATGGTCTTGTTTTTGGAGGATTTGTTTTTCTCCAAGGTCGCCCCAACCGAAAAATGCAGACCAGTGTTTTGTTAGGGTCGCGTGGGCCTAGTAGGTTTTGGAGTGTGCATGGTGGTTGCTGATTTTTAAGTTCCACAGGGTCTTCTCGTCTTATGGGTTTATTCCTGCTTTTGCACAGGAAGATCAATTTCATTGATTATCTGCAAGAGACAGTTAAGACCTCGTTTAGCCATTCATACAAGTCTCGATTTATGGGACAATTGATTGCGCTACCTTCGCACGGTTAGGATACCGCGGCCGTTAAACAGAGTGTCACTGGGCAGGCATCACCTTCAATACTTGGTTGGCTGAAGGCTATGTTTTTGGTAAACAGTCGGGCCTTGAGGTTGCCTAGTTCCTTTTGCAGATTTGGATCTTTCTAATGGGCGCTCCTGAGTTGGGCTAACAGGGCAGATTTAATACTTGGCTTGTTGGGTTGGGAGTATTAGTTTAAGGTCTGTTAATAATGTGGCGATGTAAGCTTGCGCTCTAGAGGGTGGCCCCCGATTACTCATTTTAGCATTGATTCTCCTATTGTTATAGGTTGGCCTGTTATGGATAAGGGAGTCCTGTTGTTTTTGAATTTTTTTGGGAGTAGAGCTTTGACGCATTCTTTGTTGGTGGCTGCTTGAAGGCCTACAGTTTGGGGCGGTCGGGTAGTTATCCGCTAGGGAAGGTTGTATTCTTTTTTAAGGGAGCTGTACCTCCTTTAAATTACTCTTGATTTATCACATGGTGGTTTGGATGATTAGTGTCCGGGAGAGGAAAATTAAGAGAGAACTTAGATTCATTTCACAGGCAACCAGCTATCACCTGGCTCGGTTGGCTTTTCACCTCTACTAACAAGTCGTCCCACTCTTTTGCAACAGAGACGGGTTCGCTCAGGGGGTAGCTGCTTGTAAGTAGCTCGCTCAGGTTTCGGGAGGACAAGCTAAAACTCGTTTTGCTTGGTTGTTCTTGCTAAATCATGATGCAAGAGGTACAAGGGTTTATCTTTGCTGTTTTTTGCTTGAGTTTTCATTATTCTTTCATCTTTCCCTTGCGGTACGAGTCTCTATTGCGCCAGTGTTAGTGCCTTTTCTGTCACCCATACTAAGGCAGGAGAATGTTTTAGTTTGGTTGTAGCGGAGTAAATTTTTAGTTGTTCTTAGTGGTATGTGGTTGGGCTAGAGTCGGGCTTCAAGACGATCTGGTGGGTGGCAGATATCTCTCAGGTGTAAGCTGAGTGCTTTGTTTGTAGCTACGTCTTGATGTGCTAAGTGCACCTTCCGGTACACTTACCTTGTTACGACTTACCTCGTCTTCAGCTGGTGGGGGACGTATTAGTTATGTGTGTGTGTAGCTTGTGAGGAGGGTGACGGGCGGTATGTACGTGCCTCAGGGCCAGTTTAAAGGGGGCTTTATTATCCCGCTTTACTGCTAAATCCGCCTTTTAGGGACGGTTTCATGTCCCCTTCCGTGAAATTGTCTATCTTAGAAAATGTAGCCCATTTCTTCCATCCCATAGGCTATACCTTGACCTGTCTTGCTAGCGGATGTGGGGCTATTATGCTCACTGTTGGGCTCTCAGGAGAGGTGGGCTGGCGACGGCGGTATATAGGCTGTTTTGGCAAGGGATGGTTGGGTGTATCGTGGGTTATCGATTATAGAACAGGCTCCTCTAGGTGGGTCTGGGGCACCGCCAAGTCCTTAGAGTTTTAAGCGTTTGTGCTCGTAGTTCTCGGGCGGATACTTTAGTGGTAGGAAGTATCAAGATTTAGGGCTAGGCATAGTGGGGTATCTAATCCCAGTTTGTGCCCTAGCTTTCGTGGGGTTTAATTAGTCGGAGAGGCTAAGATCGTGTTGAGGGTGGTTTTAGATGCATCTTTGGCTTATGACGGCTTAGTTGCATTTTGATCTTAGTTGGTAGGATAGCATGGTGCCACTCTTTACGCCGTACTACAGTTAATTTGGGTCTCTTGTGTGACCGCGGTGGCTGGCACAAGATTTACCGACCCTGAGTGCTGCTATAACTAAGTCAAGTTTTCACTTATTGCTTAATATTAGTTACTGCTGAGTACCCGTGGGGGTGTGGCTAAGCAAGGCGTCTTGGGCTGCAGCGGTGGGCGAGCCTGATGCCCGCTCCTTTTGCCTAGAATAATGAAAGCTTTAGGGCATTTACACTGGGGCGCAGATACTTGCATGTATACATTTAGCAGGAATTAACGGTAAGGTTAGGACTAAGTCTTTTGTCCCTGGGTGCATGCAGCAACATCTTGGCATCTTCAGTGCCATGCTTTAGTTGTAAGCTACGGGGAC